GCTGGTGTAGCTTAATATAAAGCATAGCACTGAAGATGCTAAAATGGGCCCTAAGAAGCTCCACCTGCACAAAGGCTTGGTCCTGACTTTATTATCAGCTTTAGCTTGATTTACACATGCAAGTATCCGCAGCCCTGTGAGAATGCCCTTAATCCCCCGACCGGGGACGAGGAGCAGGCATCAGGCACAAAATTTAGCCCAAAACGCCTTGCCAGGCCACACCCCCAAGGGAATTCAGCAGTGATAAATATTAAGCCATAAGTGAAAACTTGACTTAGTTAAGGCTAAGAGGGCCGGTAAAACTCGTGCCAGCCACCGCGGTTATACGAGAGGCCCTAGTTGATAAGCACGGCGTAAAGGGTGGTTAAGGGAGCACAAAAATAAAGCCGAAGGGCCCTCCGGCTGTTATACGCTTCCGGGTGCCCGAAGCCCAAACACGAAAGTAGCTTTAATTAAGCCCACCTGACCCCACGAAAACTGAGAAACAAACTGGGATTAGATACCCCACTATGCTCAGTCATAAACCCAAATGCCAAATTACAACAGGCATTCGCCAGGGTACTACGAGCGTCAGCTTAAAACCCAAAGGACTTGGCGGTGCCTTAGACCCCCCTAGAGGAGCCTGTTCTAGAACCGATAATCCTCGTTAAACCTCACCACTTCTGGTCATTCCCGCCTATATACCGCCGTCGTCAGCTTACCCTGTGAAGGACCAACAGTAAGCAAAATGGGCACAACCCAAAACGTCAGGTCGAGGTGTAGCGCACGAAGTGGAAAGAAATGGGCTACATTTTCTAACACAGAATAATACGGACAGCACTATGAAAAAGTGCTCAAAGGAGGATTTAGTAGTAAAAAGGAAGCAGAGTGTCCTTTTGAACCCGGCTCTGAGGCGCGTACACACCGCCCGTCACTCTCCCCTGTTAAATTGCGCCAACTGTAATTAACCTAACAGCATCAACGAGGGGAGGCAAGTCGTAACATGGTAAGTGTACCGGAAGGTGCACTTGGATTAAACCCAGGGTGTGGCTGAGACAGACAAGCATCTCCCTTACACTGAGAAGACATCCATGCAAGTTGGATTACCCTGAGCCAAAAAGCTAGCTTAAACACCTAAATAACTTGATAATATATATAGTTAAACAAAGTCTAAATGAGAAAACTAAACCATTTTTATGCCCAAGTACGGGAGACGGAAAAGGCCAACCCTAAGCAATAGAGAGAGTACCGCAAGGGAAAGCTGAAAGAGAAGTGAAACAAACCATATAAGCATTAAAAAGCAGAGATTAAATCTCGTACCTTTTGCATCATGATTTAGCCAGAATCCTCAAGCAAAGAGACCTTTAGTTTGATACCCCGAAACCAAGTGAGCTACCCCGAGACAGCCTATTTAGGGCCAACCCGTCTCTGTGGCAAAAGAGTGGGAAGAGCTCCGGGTAGAGGTGATAAACCTACCGAACTTGGTGATAGCTGGTTGCCTAAGAGATGGATATTAGTTCAGCCTCGTCTGCCCCTAGTCAAGCAAGTAAATCTAAGCTAGACAAAGAGAAAAGCACGAGAGTTAGTTAAAGGGGGTACAGCCCCTTTAACAAAGGATACAACCTTAACAGGAGGATAAGGATCATATTTGACAAAACCAACCGTCTTAGTGGGCCTAAAAGCAGCCATCTGAACAGAAAGCGTTAAAGCTCAAACGGAAAGAAGTTAATTATTCTGACAACCCATCCTACTCCCCTAAATTTATTAGGCCTCCCCATGCCAACATGGAAGAGACTATGCTAAAATGAGTAACAAGAAGACGACCTTCTCCTAAGCACAAGTGTATACTAGACCGGACTAACCACTGGTAATTAACGAGCCCAATCAAAGAGGGAACTGTGGTCACCAAAAGTAAGCAAGAAAATCCCACAACAGACGCCAAATCGTTAACCCCACACTGGAGTGCCATTTTAAAGGAAAGACTAAAAGAAAGGGAAGGAACTCGGCAAACAAAAGCCTCGCCTGTTTACCAAAAACATCGCCTCCTGCAAACATCCAAGTATAGGAGGTCCAGCCTGCCCAGTGACTATGGGTTTAACGGCCGCGGTATTTTGACCGTGCAAAGGTAGCGCAATCACTTGTCTTTTAAATGAAGACCCGTATGAATGGCTAAACGAGGGCTTAACTGTCTCCCCTTTCAAGTCAGTGAAATTGATCTATCCGTGCAGAAGCGGGTATAAGTATACAAGACGAGAAGACCCTTTGGAGCTTAAGGTACAAACCCAATCGCGTCAAACAACTTACTAAAGAGCACAAACTTAGCGCACCATGGAATTTTACCTTCGGTTGGGGCGACCACGGAGGAAGAAGCAGCCTCCGAGTGGACCGGGAGAATATCCTAAAGTTAAGAGGGACACCTCTAAACCACAGAACATCTGACCAAATATGATCCGTACACAAAGTACGATCAACGAACCAAGTTACCCTAGGGATAACAGCGCAATCCTCTCCCAGAGTCCATATCGACGAGAGGGTTTACGACCTCGATGTTGGATCAGGACATCCTAATGGTGCAGCCGCTATTAAGGGTTCGTTTGTTCAACGATTAAAGTCCTACGTGATCTGAGTTCAGACCGGAGTAATCCAGGTCAGTTTCTATCTGTAACGCTATTTTTCCTAGTACGAAAGGACCGGAAAAGGGGGGCCCATGCCTCAGGCACGCCCCACCCCTAATTGATGAAGACAACTAAATCAAATAAAGGGTGAGCCAAATCAAGGCCCTAGATAAGGACATACTAAGGTGGCAGAGCATGGTAATTGCAAAAGACCTAAGCCCTTTCGACCAGAGGTTCAAATCCTCTCCTTAGTTTATGATAACCACCCTATTAACCCATCTAATTAATCCGCTAGCCTACATTGTCCCCGTACTTCTAGCAGTGGCTTTCCTTACACTAATTGAACGAAAAGTTTTAGGGTATATACAACTACGAAAAGGACCCAATGTTGTGGGACCCTATGGACTCTTACAACCTATTGCCGACGGGGTAAAGCTATTTATTAAAGAACCTATTCGCCCGTCCACCTCATCCCCTTTCCTATTCTTAGCAGCCCCGATGCTTGCCCTAACACTAGCCATAACCCTATGAGCCCCAATACCCATGCCTTATCCTGTGGCAGACTTAAATTTAGGAATCTTATTTGTTTTAGCATTATCCAGCCTTGCCGTTTACTCTATCCTAGGATCTGGATGAGCTTCGAACTCAAAATATGCACTAATTGGAGCATTACGAGCCGTGGCCCAAACAATTTCATATGAGGTTAGCCTTGGATTAATTCTGCTATCGGTAATTATTTTCTCCGGAGGTTATACCCTACAAATGTTTAATACTACTCAAGAAAGCATTTGACTGCTTGTACCAGCCTGACCTCTAGCCGCCATATGATATATCTCAACACTGGCAGAAACCAACCGGGCACCTTTTGACCTAACAGAAGGAGAGTCAGAGCTGGTCTCAGGGTTTAATGTAGAGTACGCAGGGGGCCCATTCGCCCTATTTTTTCTGGCCGAATACGCTAACATTTTGCTCATAAATACACTTTCAGCCATTCTATTTTTGGGAGCATCACATATTCCAACTTTACCAGAACTGACTGCAATAAACCTAATAATTAAGGCAGCACTATTATCCATACTTTTCTTATGAGTGCGGGCCTCATACCCACGATTTCGATATGACCAACTAATGCATTTAGTCTGAAAGAACTTCCTTCCTTTAACTCTAGCACTAGTACTTTGACACGTTGCCCTCCCCATTGCATTTGTAGGCTTACCCCCACAGGTCTAATACAATTATAGGAACCGTGCCTGAATACCCAAGGGCCACTTTGATAGAGTGGATTATGGGGGTTAAAATCCCCCCGATTCCTAGAAAGAAGGGGTTTGAACCCATCCTCAGGAGATCAAAACTCCTGGTGCTTCCTCTACACCACTTTCTAAGACAAAGTCAGCTAATTAAGCTTTCGGGCCCATACCCCGAACATGACGGTTAAAATCCCTCCTTTGTCAATGAACCCTTACGTACTCACCATCCTACTCTCTAGTCTTGGACTAGGAACTACCCTGACCTTCGCCAGCTCTCACTGACTACTTGCCTGAATAGGATTAGAAATTAATACGTTAGCAATTCTACCACTTATGGCTCAACACCATCACCCCCGGGCAGTAGAGGCAACCACCAAATACTTCCTAACTCAGGCCACCGCAGCAGCCATGATTTTGTTTGCAAGCACAACAAATGCTTGACTTATCGGAGAATGAGACATTAACAATTTATCTCACCCCCTCGCCACCACAATGGCCATCACTGCCCTAGCACTTAAGATTGGTCTAGCCCCAGTTCACTTCTGAATGCCCGAAGTCTTACAAGGACTTGACCTTACTACAGGCCTAATTCTTTCGACCTGACAAAAGCTTGCACCATTCGCATTGATTATTCAAGTGGCCCCAACCATTGACCCCATACTCCTCACATTCCTAGGGCTAGGCTCAACGCTGGTGGGAGGATGAGGGGGACTAAACCAAACTCAGCTTCGGAAAATTCTGGCTTACTCCTCTATTGCTCATATGGGATGAATAATCATTATTTTACAATATGCCCCGCAACTAACGCTCCTTGCATTAGGAACATATATCCTTATAACATCCGCAGCATTCCTCACACTGAAACTGTCATCGGCCACAAAGATTAATGCCTTAACTATGGCCTGGACAAAAAATCCAATTATAGTTGCCACAACTGCCCTAGTTCTACTGTCCCTAGGGGGCTTACCCCCTCTGACAGGGTTTATGCCAAAGTGACTAATTTTACAAGAATTAGCTAAACAAGACCTGCCCCTTACAGCAACAATCATGGCCCTTGCTGCCCTATTAAGCCTATACTTTTACCTACGCCTCTGTTATGCAATAACCCTAACAATTTCCCCTAACACAATCAACTCCATCACCCCTTGGCGAACCCAAACTACTCAACTGGCACTACCTCTAGCCCTTTCAACAACTATAGCACTAGGACTTCTCCCATTAACCCCAAGTATCCTAATGGTCGTCAGCTAGGGGCTTAGGATAGTGATTTAGCCCGAGAGCCTTCAAAGCTCTAAGCAGGAGTGAAAACCTCCTAGCCCCTGATAAGACTTGCGGGACTTTATCCCACATCTTCTGAATGCAACTCAGACACTTTAATTAAGCTAAAGCCTTTCTAGATGAGAAGGCCTCGATCCTACAAACTCTTAGTTAACAGCTAAGCGCTCAAGCCAGCGAGCATTCATCTACTTCCCGCCGTTAGCCGGGTAAGGCGGGAAGAAAGCCCCGGCAGGAGTTAGTCTGCGTCTTTAGATTTGCAATCTAATGTGTCTTCACCACGGAGCTATGGTAGGAAGAGGAGTTAAACCTCTGTCTTCGGGGCTACAACCCACCGCCTATGCACTCGGCCACCCTACCTGTGGCAATCACACGCTGATTCTTCTCTACCAACCACAAAGACATTGGCACCCTATATCTTGTATTTGGTGCCTGAGCCGGAATAGTGGGAACCGCCTTAAGCCTCCTAATTCGAGCCGAATTAAGTCAACCTGGATCACTTCTTGGTGATGACCAGATTTATAACGTTATTGTTACTGCCCATGCCTTCGTCATAATTTTCTTTATAGTAATACCCATCTTAATTGGAGGATTTGGAAACTGACTTGTCCCATTAATAATTGGAGCCCCTGACATAGCATTTCCCCGAATGAACAACATAAGCTTCTGACTTCTACCCCCTTCCTTCCTGCTATTGTTGGCCTCTTCTGGAGTTGAAGCCGGGGCCGGAACAGGATGAACAGTATATCCCCCACTTGCAGGCAATCTTGCCCATGCTGGAGCTTCTGTTGATCTAACGATTTTTTCTCTACACCTGGCGGGTGTTTCATCAATTCTTGGGGCAATCAATTTCATTACCACAACAATTAACATAAAACCCCCAGCCATCTCTCAATATCAAACCCCTCTATTTGTTTGAGCTGTGCTTGTAACAGCTGTACTTCTTCTCCTATCACTACCAGTATTAGCTGCGGGCATTACTATGCTCTTAACAGACCGGAATTTAAATACAACATTTTTTGATCCAGCAGGAGGAGGAGACCCCATCCTTTACCAGCACTTATTCTGATTCTTTGGCCATCCGGAAGTGTACATTCTTATTTTACCCGGATTTGGTATTATTTCCCACGTCGTAGCCTACTACGCCGGAAAAAAAGAACCATTCGGCTACATGGGTATGGTATGAGCCATAATGGCCATTGGCCTTCTAGGCTTTATCGTATGGGCTCACCACATGTTTACCGTTGGAATAGATGTAGATACTCGTGCCTACTTCACATCCGCAACCATAATTATTGCAATTCCAACAGGAGTTAAAGTATTTAGCTGACTTGCTACACTACATGGTGGATCAATTAAGTGAGAAACCCCTTTATTATGAGCCCTAGGGTTCATTTTCTTATTTACGGTAGGGGGACTGACCGGAATTGTACTAGCCAACTCATCACTAGATATTGTACTACATGATACATATTATGTAGTCGCACATTTCCACTATGTACTTTCCATGGGTGCCGTGTTTGCCATCATGGCGGCATTTGTCCATTGATTCCCACTCTTTTCCGGGTATACCCTTCACAGCACATGAACAAAAATCCATTTTGGGGTAATATTTATTGGTGTAAACCTAACATTCTTTCCCCAACACTTCCTAGGATTAGCCGGGATACCACGACGATACTCCGATTACCCAGACGCCTATGCCCTATGAAACACAGTATCTTCTATTGGGTCTCTAATTTCACTAGTAGCAGTAATTATGTTCCTATTTATCTTATGGGAAGCTTTCGCTGCTAAACGAGAAGTAATGTCTGTAGAATTAACCGCAACAAACGTAGAATGACTACACGGATGCCCACCTCCCTACCACACATTTGAAGAACCAGCATTCGTTCAAGTACAATCAAATTAATCGAGGAAAGGAGGAATTGAACCCCCATTTATTGGTTTCAAGCCAATCGCATAACCACTCTGCCACTTCCTTCTAAGACATTAGTAAACTCGTAAATTACATCACTTTGTCAAGGTGAAATCGTAGGTTAAATCCCTGCATGTCTTAAGCTAACAGCTTAATGGCACATCCCACACAACTAGGATTCCAAGACGCGGCATCACCCGTTATAGAAGAACTTCTTCATTTCCACGACCACGCCCTAATAATTGTATTTTTAATTAGCACTTTAGTCCTATATATTATTGTTGCAATAGTGTCAACCAAACTTACTAACAAATATATTTTAGATTCTCAAGAAATCGAAATTGTATGAACTGTTCTACCAGCTGTTATTCTGATCTTAATTGCCCTCCCCTCCCTACGCATTTTATACCTTATAGATGAGATTAATGACCCCCACTTAACAATCAAAGCCATAGGTCACCAATGATACTGAAGCTATGAGTATACAGACTACGAAAATCTAGGTTTTGACTCCTATATAATTCCAACTCAAGACCTCAATCCAGGACAATTTCGACTCCTCGAAGCAGACCATCGGATAGTAGTACCTATAGAATCTCCCATTCGAGTATTAGTTTCAGCCGAAGACGTACTACACTCTTGAGCTGTACCATCCCTTGGTGTAAAAATGGATGCAGTTCCAGGACGACTTAACCAAACCGCTTTCATTGCCTCCCGCCCCGGAGTATTCTACGGACAATGTTCTGAAATTTGTGGGGCTAACCACAGCTTTATACCTATTGTGGTAGAAGCCGTTCCTCTGGAACACTTCGAAAACTGATCATCCTTAATACTAGAAGACGCCTCACTAGGAAGCTAAAAAGGGACAGAGCGTTGGCCTTTTAAGCCAAAGATTGGTGCCTCCCAACCACCTCTAGTGAAATGCCACAATTAAACCCCGCCCCATGATTTGCAATTTTAGTATTTTCATGAGTAATTTTTCTTACAATTATTCCGACCAAAGTACTAAACCATATTTCACCAAATGAACCAAGCCCCGTAAGTGCTGATAAGCACAAAACTGAATCCTGAAATTGACCATGGCAATAAGCTTTTTTGACCAATTCGCAAGCCCGTCCTACCTAGGAGTGCCCTTAATTGCCATTGCAATTACCCTCCCATGAGTGCTTTATCCAACCCCACCTTCACGGTGAATTAATAACCGATTAATTACTATTCAAGGATGACTAATTAACCGATTTACTAATCAACTCATATTACCTCTTAATGTAGGAGGACACAAGTGGGCCCTCCTACTAGCGTCATTAATAGTATTTTTAATTACCATTAATATGCTAGGACTACTCCCATATACTTTTACCCCAACTACCCAACTATCTTTAAATATGGGATTTGCTGTGCCATTATGACTTGCCACAGTAATTATTGGAATGCGGAATCAACCAACAGTTGCCCTGGGACACCTCTTACCTGAAGGCACACCAATTCCTTTAATTCCAGTATTAATTATTATCGAAACAATTAGTTTATTTATCCGCCCACTAGCCTTAGGCGTACGGCTCACAGCAAACCTAACGGCAGGTCACCTTCTCATTCAACTGATTGCTACGGCCGTCTTTGTCCTACTGCCAATAATGCCAACAGTAGCCATCCTCACTGCTGCTGTACTGTTTCTCTTAACATTACTAGAAGTAGCAGTAGCAATAATTCAGGCTTATGTATTTGTACTTCTATTAAGCCTATATCTGCAAGAAAACGTTTAATGGCCCACCAAGCACATGCATATCATATGGTTGATCCAAGCCCATGACCCCTAACCGGCGCAATTGCCGCTCTACTCTTAACATCCGGACTAGCAATCTGATTTCACTATCATTCAACTACCCTAATAACCCTAGGACTAGTTCTTACTATTCTTACAATATATCAATGATGACGTGATATCATCCGAGAAGGAACATTCCAAGGCCATCACACTCCACCAGTACAGAAAGGACTGCGATATGGTATAATTTTATTCATCACGTCTGAAGTCTTTTTCTTCCTCGGCTTTTTCTGGGCCTTCTACCATTCCAGCCTTGCACCCACCCCTGAGCTAGGAGGATGCTGACCACCCACAGGAATTACTACCCTAGACCCATTTGAAGTACCACTCCTTAATACAGCCGTATTACTAGCATCTGGAGTCACGGTAACATGAGCTCACCACAGCCTAATAGAAGGGGAGCGTAAACAGGCTATTCAATCTCTAACTCTAACTATTATACTAGGACTTTATTTTACTGCTCTTCAAGCCATAGAATACTACGAGGCCCCTTTCACGATCGCAGACGGTGTCTACGGATCAACTTTTTTCGTGGCCACAGGATTCCACGGACTTCACGTCATCATCGGATCAACTTTCCTAGCCGTATGCCTATTACGTCAGGTCCAGTACCATTTTACATCTGAACACCACTTTGGCTTTGAGGCTGCCGCATGATACTGACACTTTGTCGACGTAGTGTGACTATTCTTATACGTATCAATTTACTGATGAGGCTCATAATCTTTCTAGTATTAAAGTTAGTACAAGTGACTTCCAATCATTTAGTCTTGGTTAAACCCCAAGGAAAGATAATGAATTTAATTATCACCATCTTATTTATTACCATGGCCCTGTCTTCACTATTAGCAATTGTATCCTTCTGACTACCTCAAATGACCCCAGATGCAGAAAAACTATCGCCTTATGAATGCGGCTTTGACCCATTAGGATCAGCCCGACTACCTTTCTCCCTCCGATTCTTCTTAGTAGCGATTTTATTCCTTCTATTTGACCTAGAAATTGCGCTTCTTCTACCCCTACCATGAGGAAACCAACTCCTTACCCCAACCGGAACATTTTTTTGAGCAACAACTGTTCTTATTCTATTAACACTAGGATTAATTTATGAATGAACCCAAGGGGGCTTAGAATGGGCAGAATAGGGTATTAGTCCAATATAAGACCTCTGATTTCGGCTCAGAAGATCATGGTTTAATTCCATGGTTCCCTTATGACACCAGTACACTTCAGCTTTAGCTCAGCCTTCGTATTAGGACTAATGGGTTTGGCATTTCATCGTACCCATCTACTATCTGCATTATTATGCCTAGAAGGTATAATACTATCTTTATTTATTGCACTAGCCCTATGAGCTCTACAATTTGAATCAACAGGATTTTCTGCTGCACCCATACTTCTATTAGCATTTTCCGCCTGTGAAGCCAGCGCAGGCCTTGCACTCCTGGTTGCCACAGCCCGAACTCATGGAACCGACCGCCTCCAAAATCTTAACTTACTACAATGCTAAAAGTACTTATCCCCACGGTTATGCTATTCCCAACAATCTGGTTCTCATCCCCTAAATGATTATGAACAACAGCTACTGCTCATAGCCTACTAATTGCCCTTATTAGCCTAACTTGATTAAAATGAACGTCCGAAACCGGATGAACAGCTTCAAACATATACTTAGCCACAGACCCCCTATCTACCCCTCTTTTAGTGCTGACCTGCTGGCTTCTGCCTCTAATAATTTTAGCCAGTCAAAATCACATTAATTCAGAACCCCTCAGCCGGCAGCGCCTATATATATCCCTACTTACCTCACTTCAGACCTTTTTGATTATAGCATTTGGTGCAACAGAACTAATCATATTTTATATTATGTTTGAAGCCACTTTAATTCCAACCTTAATTATTATTACGCGATGAGGAAACCAGACAGAACGACTCAACGCAGGCACCTACTTCTTATTTTATACTCTGGCAGGGTCTTTACCCCTTCTAGTAGCCCTACTACTACTACAACAATCAACAGGTACTCTGTCTATATTAATCCTACAGTATTCACAACCTCTCACCCTTGAATCCTGAGGACATAAACTCTGATGGGCCGGATGCCTAATTGCCTTCCTAGTAAAAATACCACTTTACGGCGTACACCTTTGGTTACCAAAAGCCCATGTAGAAGCCCCCGTGGCAGGGTCAATAGTACTAGCCGCAGTACTACTAAAACTAGGAGGATACGGAATAATGCGGATGATAGTGATACTAGACCCGCTCTCTAAAGAATTGGCCTACCCATTCATTGTCCTAGCCTTATGGGGCATTATTATAACCGGCTCTATTTGCCTTCGACAAACAGACTTAAAATCACTAATCGCCTACTCATCTGTAAGTCATATGGGCTTAGTAGCAGGGGGAATTTTAACTCAAACCCCGTGAGGATTTACAGGAGCAATCATTTTAATAATCGCCCACGGGTTAGTATCCTCCGCACTATTCTGTTTAGCTAACACAGCCTACGAACGGACTCACAGTCGGACAATGGTGCTTGCTCGAGGTCTACAAATAGTTTTTCCACTAACAGCTGTCTGATGATTTATTGCTAACCTAGCCAACCTAGCACTCCCGCCTTTACCAAACCTAATAGGGGAACTAATAATTATCACAACACTATTTAACTGGTCCCCATGAACTATTGCTCTAACAGGACTAGGAACCCTTATTACAGCAAGCTATTCATTATATCTTTTCCTAATGTCACAACGAGGTCCAACACCAAACCATATTGCAGGACTACCCGCCTTTCATACCCGAGAACACTTACTTATGGTCCTACACCTTATCCCTGTCATCCTACTAATTACAAAACCAGAACTTATATGAGGCTGGTGTTACTAGTAGGTATAGTTTAATTTAAGACACTAGATTGTGATTCTAGGAATAGGGGTTAAAATCCCCTTACCCACCGAGGGGGGCCCCAAGGCAATAAGTACTGCTAATCCTTAAATCCACGGTTAAACTCCGTGGCTTCCTCGAGCTTCTGAAGGATAACAGCTCATCCATTGGTCTTAGGAACCAAAAACTCTTGGTGCAAATCCAAGTAGAAGCTATGTACCCAACAACCCTTATTTTATCCTCATCTTTTATTCTAGTTATTGCCATCCTTATTTACCCATTATTAACAACTCTTAATTCAAACCCGCAAAATTCAGAGTGGGCATCCACACACGTCAAAACAGCTGTAAGCACAGGATTCTTACTTAGCTTAATTCCACTAATAATTTTCTTAGACCAGGGAACTGAAAGCATTGTAACAAACTGACATTGAATAAACACTAACACCTTTGATATTAATATCAGCTTCAAATTCGACCATTACTCACTTATTTTTACCCCCATTGCATTATATGTTACTTGATCAATCCTAGAGTTTGCTCTATGATACATACACTCCGACCCCTATATAAACCGATTTTTTAAATACCTACTCCTGTTTCTAGTTGCCATAATTATCCTAGTAACAGCCAACAATATATTCCAACTTTTTATTGGTTGAGAAGGGGTTGGAATTATATCATTCCTGCTAATCGGGTGATGGTACGGACGAGCAGATGCAAACACAGCAGCTCTACAAGCCGTACTATATAACCGAGTAGGAGATATTGGACTAATTTTAAGCATAGCCTGATTAGCAATAAACCTCAATTCATGAGAAATTCAACAAATCTTTTTTCTTTCAAAAGATAAAGAAATAACAATTCCCCTGATTGGACTAATTATTGCAGCCACTGGAAAATCGGCCCAATTTGGCCTTCACCCTTGACTACCCTCCGCCATGGAGGGCCCTACACCAGTCTCTGCCCTACTTCATTCTAGTACTATAGTCGTTGCAGGTATTTTCCTATTGATTCGACTCCACCCATTAATGGAAAATAACCAACTAGCATTGACAATCTGTATGTGCCTAGGAGCACTAACCACATTATTTACAGCTGCCTGCGCACTAACCCAAAATGATATTAAAAAAATTGTAGCTTTTTCTACATCCAGTCAACTAGGGCTAATAATGGTCACTATTGGACTTAATCAACCACAACTGGCCTTTCTACACATTTGCACTCACGCCTTTTTTAAAGCTATACTATTTCTTTGCTCCGGCTCCATTATTCATAGCCTAAATGATGAACAAGACATCCGAAAAATAGGAGGCCTACACAATCTGATACCACTTACCTCGTCCTGTCTTACTATTGGAAGCCTAGCCCTTACGGGAACCCCTTTCTTGGCCGGATTTTTCTCGAAAGATGCTATCATTGAAGCCCTCAACACCTCACACTTGAACGCCTGAGCCCTAATCCTTACACTAATTGCTACATCCTTCACCGCAGTATACAGCTTCCGAGTGGTATTTTTCGTCACTATGGGGTCCCCTCGATTCCTGTCTTTGTCCCCAATCAACGAAAATAATCCACTAGTAATTAATCCTATTAAACGACTTGCTTGAGGGAGCATTATTGCAGGCTCCATTATTACACTAAATTTCCTACCATCAAAAACCCAAATTATAACTATGCCTATGCCTCTAAAAATAGCTGCTCTTGCAGTCACAATCACTGGCCTAATAGTGGCTCTTGAACTAACCGCCCTTACTAATAAACAGTTTAAAACAACCCCAACCATCTCACTACACCACTTCTCAAATATACTAGGGTATTTCCCCACAACAGTTCACCGAATAATACCCAAGCTTAACTTAATTCTGGGCCAAAAAATCGCTACTCAACTAGTTGACCAGACCTGGTTTGAGGCCGTGGGACCAAAAGGCCTCACATCCACACAAGTCAAAATGGCCAAAAACATTAGCGACTCCCAGCGAGGAATAATTAAAACATACTTAACAATTTTCCTGTTAACCACAACCCTTGCCATCCTTTTCACCTCCATCTAAACAGCCCGAAGGGCACCTCGACTCAACCCTCGAGTTAACTCTAACACAACAAATAAGGTTAAGAGCAGTACCCATGCACAAATAACTAGCATTCCCCCTCCTAAAGAGTACATTACGGCCACGCCACTAGTATCACCTCGCAGTATTGAAAACTCCTTCATATTGTCAATTACTAATCAGGAGCCTTCATATCAGGTCTCTCAGAGTATGCCACCAATTAAGCCTACTCCTAAAAGATAAACCAGAACATACCCAATCACAGAACGATCCCCCCAAGACTCCGGAAAAGGCTCAGCAGCTAAGGCTGCCGAATAAGCAAACACCACCAGTATCCCCCCAAGATAAATTAAGAAAAGCACAAGTGATAAAAAGGACCCCCCATGCCCCGCAAGAACACCACATCCAACCCCTGCCGCAACCACTAAACCTAAAGCAGCAAAATAAGGTGCAGGGTTGGAGGCCACAGCAACCAAACCAACTACCAAAGCCATCAATAATAAAGATACAAGATAAGTCATAATTCCTACTCGGGCTTTAACCGAGACCAATGATTTGAAGAACCACCGTTGTTATTCAACTATAAGAACCATTAATGGCAAGCCTACGGAAAACACACCCCCTAATCAAAATTGCAAACGACGCACTAGTTGACCTACCAACCCCTTCCAACATTTCGGTGTGATGAAACTTCGGATCCCTTCTGGGACTCTGTCTAATCACCCAAATCCTAACAGGACTCTTCCTAGCAATACATTATACCTCGGACATTTCAACCGCCTTCTCTTCTGTCGCACACATTTGCCGAGATGTAAGTTATGGATGACTAATCCGCAGCGTACATGCTAACGGAGCATCATTCTTTTTTATCTGTATTTATATACACATTGCTCGGGGATTATACTACGGATCCTATCTTTATAAAGAAACCTGAAACATTGGTGTCGTACTTCTCCTGTTGGTCATAATAACAGCCTTCGTCGGATACGTACTTCCATGAGGACAAATGTCATTTTGAGGCGCCACGGTAATTACTAACCTTTTATCTGCAGTCCCATACGTTGGTAATGAACTAGTCCAATGAATTTGAGGGGGGTTCTCAGTAGATAACGCAACACTCACACGATTCTTTGCCTTCCACTTTTTATTACCCTTCGTAGTTGCGGCAGCTACTATCATTCACCTTCTCTTCCTCCACGAAACAGGATCTAATAATCCAGCAGGAATTAATTCAGACGCGGACAAAATCTCCTTCCATCCTTACTTTTCATATAAAGACCTTCTAGGCTTCGCAGCTATGCTGCTAGCTCTTACCGCCCTAGCTCTATTTTCACCTAACCTGTTAGGAGACCCAGATAATTTTACCCCAGCAAACCCATTAGTGACCCCTCCTCATATCAAGCCAGAATGATACTTTCTGTTTGCCTACGCCATTCTCCGATCCATTCCCAACAAACTAGGTGGTGTTCTCGCACTATTATCCTCTATTCTTGTACTAATAGTAGTACCTATTCTCCATACATCTAAACAACGAGGGCTTACATTCCGTCCAATCACTCAATTCTTATTTTGAGCCCTAGTTGCCGACATGGCCATCCTAACATGAATTGGAGGTATGCCCGTAGAACACCCATTTATTATTATTGGGCAAGTAGCCTCCACCCTCTACTTCGCCCTATTTTTAGCCTTAATTCCATTAGCAGGATGACTGGAAAATAAGGCACTTGAATGAGCTTGCCCTAGTAGCTTAGCCTAAAAGCATCGGTCTTGTAAACCGAAGACCGGAGGTTAAATTCCTCCCTAGAGCCCAGAAAAGAGAGATTTTAACTCCCACCCCTGGCTCCCAAAGCCAGGATTCTAAAGTTAAACTATTTTCTGACCACCCGCTGCCCCACAGCCGCCCGGGCTGCCTGTATGGTTTAGTACATAATATGCATAATATTACATTAATGTATTAGTACATTAATGTATAATCACCAAGTTAATATTTAGACCATAAAGCAAGTACTAAATTCTAAGGTATACATAAGCACGATATTAAAACTCAGGATTCTGTCCAACGAAGCCGGAACGGCGAATAAAAAGCTATAATATCCATTTAAAATTCTCCCTTGCAACGACTAGCATAGATTTTCCTAGATATAATTAATGTAGTAAGAAACCACCAACTGAATTACATAAATGTACAATATTCGTGATAGGTCAGGGACAAAGAATGTGGGGGTTGCACATGGTGAACTATTACTGGCATCTGGTTCCTATTTCAGGTACATAACTGTTATAATCCCACCCTCGGATAATTATACTGGCATTTGATTAATGGTGGGGTACATATGTCTCGTTACCCACCTAGCCGAGCGTTCTCTTATATGCATAACGTTCTCTTTTTTTGGTTTCCTTTCACTTTGCATTTCAGAGTGCAGGCTCAAAAAAGGTCTAAGGTAGTTCATTTATACCTGGCTTCAAGTAATATAGGTTCATCATTGAAAGACATAACTTAAGAATTACATAATATTAATTCAAGTGCATAAGGTATACATTACTTGACCTCCTATCTAGGTTATGCCCCCTTGGTTTCTACGCGACAAACCCCCTTACCCCCTACGCCCAGCGAATCCTGTTATCCTTGTCAAACCCCAAAAGCAAGGAAGACCCGACAGACGTATCAAGCCAACGAGTTGAGTGTCGACTATGCCCTCCGCGTATATATATATATATATATATATATATATATATAAATTTATTTCCCAATATAAATATCAATTAACCTAAAACACCCGATTAGAAATAATAAAAATTTACCGGAATACTAATTATTCTGAGTTAATAACAT